TATGAAAATTGAATAATGATCTAAAGATATCCATTAAACACAGTCTAAAAAAATGGATCAATCGTTGAATTCGTTTCAATTGAGAGATTAAATCCGGTATAAATATTAGAAAGGGCGGAAACCCCATCTTCGCAAACATGAATAGATATATCTTTATTTTACAATTTTTCACAAAAAAGATTTATGCGGAAGGATTTGTCTTTGATGAAAAGTTTTCTATTTTTAGAGTTCAATTTTTTAATAATTTTAATTCAATGTAGATACCTATCCAAAATAATATGAATGACTCACTATTAACTCGGTTTTTTGGCCATAATCATTATGTAGGAGAGGTGGCCGAGTGGTTCAAGGCGTAGCATTGGAACTGCTATGTAGACTTTTGTTTACCGAGGGTTCGAATCCCTCTCTTTCCGTACTCTTCACCTAATTCACCAATGTTACTGACTGCAATGCATCAAATAAGAATGTATACTCCAACAGTTAGACCTTTCTTTTCTTTGATATCGATTATGTATTCCTAATCCAAATCTTCTGTGGTACGAAAAATACTGGGCAAAATGGACAAGGAATGAAAATCCCCTACCGATCTATGATACATGAATGAGATCAAAATCCCCAGATCAAACCCCTTACCTTACTTACCCCGGGTCCCTTTACTTAAGCCAAAATGGAGAGGTCAAAATTGTCCGAACCCTTGTTATTTTAGTTGGGGTTAAGTCTGACGAGAGTAATATTCTACAACTAGCAATTCATTTATTTTCAAACCGACCCATTTACTATCTATTATTTGATTGACGAATCCTTCATATTGGAATGGGTGAAGAGTCAAATGGTTTGGCAACTCCTCGCGGGGGGATGAATCAAGATAATTTTGAATCAGAGCCCTAGATTTTTGCTCATCCCTCACTGTAATAATATCTCGGGGTTTACAGCGATAACTTGGTATATCTACTATACGACCATTAACTAAAATATGTCTATGGTTAACTAATTGGCGGGCTTGAGGAATAGTCGAAGCCATACCCAATCGAAAAAGGATGTTATCCAAACGCATTTCAAGTAATTGTAGTAAAACCTGACCTGTTGATCCTTTGGCTTTTCCGGCGATACGAACGTATTTAAGTAATTGTTGTTCTGTAAGACCATAATGAAAGCGCAATTTTTGTTTTTCTTCTAAACGAATACGATATTGAGATTTTTTTCCGGGGCGCGATTGGTTTCTAAGATCGCTTCCGGCTCTAGGCTTTTTACTAGTTAGTCCCGGTAAAGCCCCCAGACGACGGATTTTTTTGAAACGAGGCCCTCTGTAACGTGACATAAAGACTCCTTATTTTTTATGAAATTTCATAAAACAAAATTAAAACTAAACTAAAATATGATAAATTAATCGAAATTTACTGAAGTATTGTATTACAAAGAATAATTAGAGGAATTGTATCAATATCCGGACCTTATTGTATATAAATAATTGTATTATATAAATAAAAAGAATTTAAAATAATAATAAAAAAAATTCAGGGTTCTTTTCTTGATTGATTTGTTCTACAGAGACCGAACTCCTCCAATCCCATTTTTATTCATAATTGGAAGTTCCTACGAGATGATAGGGTGACCCTTGGGAAAAGGGAAAGAAGTTTTTCGCTTTGATTTCACATTATCAATTATGTAAAAAATAAAAAATCAAACAAACGGAGAAAAGCCGGCTATCGGAATCGAACCGATGACCATCGCATTACAAATGCGATGCTCTAACCTCTGAGCTAAGCGGGCTCACATAACATAAATTGTACACGTATACTAATTTAGTAAACTACTGAGATATTAACTGTTCATTCTTAGCTATTTCATAAGAAATATGATATATAGAAAAATAGAAATTCATAAGAAATATGATATATAGAAAAATAGAAATATCAAAAATAAGGAAGAATAGAAAATAGAATTTTAGAATTTCCAAACATATTGGATATTTGAATATTTTGGATATTTTAATATTATAGAACATACCTATTAATATAGCGATATTATTAAATATCGCGATATAAAATTTTGATCTATTTCTCAAATATATGTTTATCAATAATAAATATCTTAATTAGCTTAATTAGATGGTAAGATTTTTTTGACTATTCTATGTTTACTATTTTTTATTACATAATTTTATTATATTTCATATATATTTTATATATGGATCATATATATTTTATATATAGAAATATATATATTTCATTTTAATTTAATTTGAAAATATATTTTAATATATCATTTTAAATAAAATCGAGTAAAGTAATGTAATTAAGTTTAGAATCTTATTCTATTTCTATATTTATTGCTATTTCTATATTTATTGTATATTACATTTCTATATTTATTGTATATTACAATCTTATAATATTATTATTTATTATATATAATTCGAAATAATTTCATATTTAATTAATAAATAATTTTATTTTGAATTCTCTTCTAATTCTAAATTAACGGAATGGTTAGTTATAGCCATTTTATTAGTTTTAGTTATGGCTATTAATTGAATTTAAAATTAATAATACTCAAATCTTCCTTTTCGTTTTTTTGTTATGTTATAATGTTTTTTTTTGTTATGTTATAGAAGGCCTGCCCTAAGAATAACATGAAAGATAAAAGCGCAATCCAGATCATAATGAAACACTCCTCTGGTTTCATTCGGAAAGGTGAAAGCTAAGACGAAAAAAAAAAAAAAGAATCGACCGTTCAAGTATTTTAAATTTAACGCTAAAAACGGTAGAAATAGGGGCATATATAAGTATAATAAATATATATTATACTATAATATATATGTTATGCGATCTATATTGAATTGATGATATAGAAATGATAGAATCATTTCTGATTGGACCAAATACGGGTCTCCGATAGAGATGAAAGAAAATATACAAGAAATCAAATAGTAGAAAAAACTTTTCAATATAGGAACCGGTATCTAATGAATTCAACCGGTCCAGCATAATAGAAATGAAAGAAAAGGGGGGGGGGGCGGCATCATGATGTGATCTTAATCACATCAAAAAAAAGAGGGGATATGGCGAAATTGGTAGACGCTACGGACTTAATTGGATTGAGCCTTGGTATGGAAACCTACCAAGTGAGAACTTTCAAATTCAGAGAAACCCTGGAATTAAAAATGGGCAATCCTGAGCCAAATCCTGTTTTATGAAAATAAACAAGGGTTTCATAAACCGAAAATAAAAAAGGATAGGTGCAGAGACTCAATGGAAGCTGTTCTAACAAATGGAGTTGGCTGCATTGTGTTAGTAAAGGAATCCTTCCATCGAAACTTCAGCAAGGATGAAGGATAAACCTATATACATACGTATAGTACTGAAATACTATCTCAAAATGATTAATGACGACCCAAATCTGTATTTTTTTATATTTATATTTATATGAAAAATGAAAGACTTGTTGTGAATCGATTAAAAATTGAAAAAAGAATCGAATATTCATTGATCAAACCATTCACTCCACCGTAGTCTGATAGATCTTTTTAATAATTGATTAATCGGACGAGAATAAAGATAGAGTCCCATTATACATGTTAATATCGACAACAATGAAATTTATAGTAAGAGGAAAATCCGTCGACTTTAGAAATCGTGAGGGTTCAAGTCCCTCTATCCCCAAAACGACCCGGTTGACTCCCTAATTATTTATTTTCATTTTATCATTTTGTTAGCGATTCAAATAAAAATTCGTTATATTTATCATTCATTCTACTCTTTTCTTTCACAAATGGATCTGAGCGAAAATTTTTTCTTATCACAAGACTTGTGTGTGATATATATGATACGCGTACAGTACAAATGATTTGAGCAAGGAATCCATTAAATTTGAATAATTAACAATACATATCATTACTTGTACTGTACTGAAACTTTGAAAATTTATTTTTGAAGATCCAAGAAATTCTATTAGATCCTGTATAATACTTTGTAATACTTTTTCGTTTTTCTAATTGACATAGACCCAAGTCCTATATTAAAATAAAATGAGGATGATGCGTCGTGAATGGTCGGGATAGCTCAGCTGGTAGAGCAGAGGACTGAAAATCCTCGTGTCACCAGTTCAAATCTGGTTCCTGGCACATGAGTAATTTGTATGAGTATATATTCTAAAAATGAATTGATATGGGTCGACATACATATTCATTAATAGTATAAATCGTGATACATATTTATCCATCTAAATGTCGGAGATATACCCCTTATATATATCATATGTATATAAAGTATACAAAAGAATTCCATTTTGTTTCCTCTTGTTTTTTTATTTGTCCATACTGTGTCTCCTTTTGTTCAAAAAAAACGTTAATACTTTATACATATTCGAAAGGCTAAATTAGTTAGTTGAAAGAGAAAAAGTATAGTCTAGAGGAGTTGAAGGATGGGAATAGCCAAAGTTCATTTCAGATACAGTACAAATAGAATATGATCCTCTTTCATTTCCTTCTATATTTTTTTCAGATTCTATTTCTTCATTTCCTCCTATGTTACTTTCTATAGCCCATCTAAGTGATGTGCGCGGTACATAGTTCATAATGCGGAACTCTTTTAGTTTCATCCTAGTGGCTCGGCTCATTCGAAAAAGTATCTTCAAAATTTGAGAATCTCAATGAATCCTCTAATTTTTTTTTTTTTAGTATTTATTTTATTTAGCCCACCCAATAACTAAAAAAAAAAAAATAATATGTGAATGAAACTTCAATTACTATGTTTGATCTCGAAGAGAATGTACAAAAATTCTTTGAATATCTGGAGTTGTAGAAGTGAAGATTAGTTTCTGATTATTCAATGAGCATCTTGTATTTCATAAAAATTAGGGGCAATATAATCCTTACGTAAAGGCCATCCTATCCAACTTTCAGGCATTAAGATACGTTTCAGGCGTGGATGATTATCATAAAGGATTCCCAGCATATCATAGGATTCCCTTTCTTGAAAATCCGCACTTTTCCAAACCCA